ATGATCAATATGTAGAATCAGAACAAGTGATTGCCGAGATTCGTACCGGAACGTCCACTTTTCATTTTAAAGAGAGAGTTCAAAAACATATTTATTCTGAGTCAGAAGGAGAAATGCACTGGAGTACTGATGGCTATCATGCGACCGAATATCCATATAGTAATGTTCATTTATTACCAAAAACAAGTCATTTATGGATATTAGCAGGAGGTCTATGCAGATCCAATATAGTGTCTTTTTCACTCCACAAGGATCAAGATCAAATGAATGCTAATTCTTTTTCTCTCGAAGAAAGATATATCTTTGATCTCTCACTGACTAATGATCAAGTAAGACATAAATTGTTGGATACTTTTGGTAAAAAAGATAGGGAAATTTTTGACTATTCAAAACCTTATCGAATCATATCCAAGGGTCATTGGAATTTCATAGAGCCTTCTACTTATATTCGTCAAGAGAATTCCTTGGCGAAAAAGCGAAGAAATAGATTCGTGATTCCCTTACAATATGATAAAGAACAAGAAAAGAAACTAATACCCTGTTTTGGTATTTCGATGAAAATACCTATAAATGGTATTTTACGTAGAAATAGTATTCTTGCTTATTTTGATGATCCGCGATACAGAAGAAGCAGTTCGGGAATTACTAAATATGGGATTGTCGAAGTAGATTCAATCGTAAAAAAAGAGGATTTTATTGAGTATCGAGGAGCAAAAGAATTTAGTCCGAAATACCAAATGCAAATGAAAGTAGATCGATTTTTTTTCATTCCCGAGGAAGTGCATATCTTACCCGGATCTTCGCCCATAATGGTCCGGAACAATAGTATCATTGGAGTAAATACACGACTTGCTTTAAATCTAAATACAAGAAGTCGAGTAGGTGGATTAGTCCGAGTGGAGAGAAAAAAAAAAAGTATGGAACTTCAAATATTTTCTGGAGATATTCATTTTTCTGGAGAGGTGGATAAAATATCTAGGCACAATGGCATTTTGATACCACCAGGAATGGAAAAAAGAAATTCGAAAGGATCAAAAAAATTGAAAAATTGGATCTATGTCCAACGGATTACACCTACCAAAAAAAAGTATTTTGTTTTGGTTCGGCCCGTAGTCACATATGAAATAGCTGATGGGATAAATTTAGCAACACTTTTCTTTCAGGATCTCTTGCAGGAAAAGGATAATGTCCAACTTCGAATTGTCAATTATATACTTTATGGAAATGGCAAGTCAATTCGAGGAATTTCTAACACAAGTATTCAATTAGTTCGGGCTTGCTTAGTATTGACTTGGGACCAAGAAAAAAAGAGTTCTATAGAAGAAGAGGTTCATGCGTCTTTTGTTGAAATAAGGGCAAATGATCTGCTTCGTGATTTCATCCGAATTGAGTTAGTAAAGTCCACTATTTCGTATACCGAAAAAAGGTATGATACGTCAGGTTCAGGATTTATTTCCAATAATGAATTAGATCGTACCCATAGAAATCCTTTTGATTCCAAGGCGGAGATTCAATCATTTCCCCAACATCAGGGAACTCTTGGTACGTTGTTGAATCGAAATAAGGAATGCCAATCTTTCATAATTTTGTCATCATCCAATTGTTCTCGAACCGGCCCCTTCAATACTTCGAGATATAATAATGCTACAAAAGAATCGGATCCGATGACTCCAATTAGGGATTTGTTGGGTCCTTTAGGTACTATTGTGCCTAAAATAGTAAATTTTCGTTCATCTTACTATTTAAAAACTTATAATCAAGTCTTTTTAAAGAAATATTTTTTATTTGAAAATTTTCAACAGACTTTCCAAGTGTTTCAATTACTTCCATTTCAATACTGTTTCCTAGATGAAAATAGTAGGATTTATAATCCCGATCCGTGCAGTAACATCATTTGGAATTCATTCCGTTTGAATTGGTGTTTTCTCCATCACGATTCTTGTGAAGAGGCATGGACAATAATTATCCTTGGACAATTCCTTTGTGAAAATGTATGTCTATTTAAATACGGATCACGCATAAAAAAATCTGGTCAAATTTTCATTGTTCATGTTGACTCTTTAGTTATAAGATCAGCTAAGCCCTATTTGGTCACTCCAGGAGCAACTGTACATGGCCATTATGGGGAAACCTTTTCTGAAGGAAATACATTAATTACATTTCTATATGAAAAATTGAGATCTGGTGACATAACGCAAGGTCTTCCAAAAGTGGAACAAATCTTAGAAGTTCGTTCAATTGATTCAATATCGATGAACCTCGAAAGAAGAGTTGAAGGTTGGGACGAACGTATCCGAAGGATTCTTGGGATCCCCTGGGGATTCTTGATTGGAGCTGAACTAACCATAGCCCAAAGTCGTATCTCTTTGGTTAATAAGATCCAAAAGGTTTATCGATCCCAGGGAGTACAGATCCATAATAGACATATAGAGATTATTGTACGTCAAGTAACATCAAGAGTTTTGGTTTCAGAAGATGGAATGTCTAATGTTTTTTTACCTGGGGAATTTATTGGATTGTTGCGAGCAGAGCGAGCAGGGCGCGTTTTGGACGAAGCGATCTATTATCGGGCAATCTTATTGGGAATAACGAAGTCATCTCTGAATACTCAAAGTTTCATATCCGAAGCGAGTTTTCAAGAAACTGCTCGAGTTTTAGCAAAAGCTGCTCTACGAGGTCGTATTGATTGGTTGAAAGGCCTGAAAGAGAACGTTGTTTTGGGGGGGATTATACCAGTTGGTACCGGATTCAAAAAATTAGTACATCGTTCAAAGCAAGACAAAGACATTCATTTGAAAATAAAAAGGAAGAATCTATTCGAGTGGGAAATGAGAGATTTTTTGTTACACCATAGAGAATTATTTTGTTCTTGTTCCCCAAACACTTTCCATGAGACATCAGACCAATCATTTACGTAATGTAATTTACTAATTCCTAACAAGAGGTTCATTCTTTTTACTTTAACTCTCTGGTCCGATTATGGATTTCATAATCAATGAAATAAAAACTAAAGAATGAAATTCATGGTTTGGGTCGTAGATCAAAGGTCAATCCTGATAGAAGGTTCCGTCGGAACAATTATTTATTTCACAAGGTAATGAATCTCTTTGAAAAAAAAAAGAAAAAGAGAAAGTGTGGGAAAATGGGAAGACAATATTGGAACATCGATTTGGAAGAAATGATGGAAGCAGGAGTTCATTTTGGTCATGGTACTGATAAATGGAATCCTAGAATGGCTCCTTACATCTCTGCAAAGCGTAAAGGTATTCATATTACAAATCTTACTATAACTGCTCGTTTTTTATCAGAAGCCTGCGATTTAGTTTTTGATGCAGCAAGTAGGGGAAAAAAATTCTTAATCGTTGGCACCAAAAAGAAAGCAGCGGATTTAGTAGCATCAGCAGCAATAAGGGCTCGATGTCATTATGTTAATAAAAAATGGCTTGGTGGTATGTTAACGAATTGGTCTACTACAGAAACAAGACTTCATAAATTCAGGGACTTAAGAGCAGAACAAAAGATGGGGAAACTCAATCGTCTCCCCAAAGGAGATGCAGCAATGTTGAAGAGAAAGTTATCTACCTTGCAAACATATCTGGGTGGGATCAAATATATGACGGGATTGCCCGATATTGTAATTATCGTTGATCAGCAAGAAGAATATACGGTTCTTCGAGAATGTGTCATTTTGGGTATTCCGACGATTTGTTTCATCGATACAAATAGTGACCCAGATCTTGCAGATATTTCTATTCCGGCCAACGATGATGCTATAGCTTCGATTCGATTGATTCTTACCAAATTAATATCTGCAATTTGTGAGGGCCGTTCTAGTTATATAAAAAATGGTTGAATATCTTATCATTACTCTTATCATTAAGAAGAAGAAAGAAGAAGATTAGTTTGTTTTTGGTGAACTCTCTTTGATTGTTACTCTTTTGGTTTGCATCTTTTGGAGTTTGAACTATGTTTTGAATATTGAATAATATTTAAAAGATAAAATGATTGGTATTCTTTTTATGTGATTTCTAGGTATCCGAAATATACGATTCATAACTGAAATTCATGAATGAACATAGATGAATTGAGAAAGAGATGGTTGAATCAAAATAATTACTTTTTTGAAGTTCGATTTCTTTTAGAGGACAATATGAATGTTATACCATGTTCCATTAAAACACTCAAAGAATTATACGATATATCAGGTGTAGAAGTAGGCCAACATTTATATTGGCAAATAGGAGGTTTACAAATTCATGCCCAAGTACTTATCACTTCTTGGGTTGTAATTGCTATCTTATTAGGTTCAGTCATCATAGCTGTTCGGAATCCACAAACCATTCCGACCGACGGTCAGAATTTCTTCGAATATGTCCTTGAATTTATTCAAGACTTGAGCAAAACTCAGATTGGAGAGGAGTATGGTCCTTGGGTTCCTTTTATAGGAACGATGTTCCTATTTATTTTTGTTTCTAACTGGTCAGGTGCTCTTTTACCTTGGAAAATCATAAAGTTACCTCATGGGGAGTTAGCTGCGCCCACGAATGATATAAATACTACTGTTGCTTTAGCTTTACCCACGTCAGTGGCATATTTCTATGCGGGTCTTAGCAAAAAAGGATTGGGGTATTTTGGAAAATACATTCAACCAACTCCAATACTTTTACCTATTAATATTCTAGAAGATTTCACAAAACCTTTATCTCTTAGTTTTCGACTTTTCGGGAATATATTGGCTGATGAATTAGTGGTTGTTGTTCTTGTTTCTTTAGTGCCTTCGGTAGTTCCTATACCTGTCATGTTTCTTGGATTATTTACAAGTGGTATTCAAGCTCTTATTTTTGCAACTTTGGCTGCGGCTTATATAGGTGAATCCATAGAGGGTCATCATTAACTAACTTTTGAAATAGTCTTTTTTGAAGCTTATCCCAATTCAAGCAATGCGGGGGGGTTCAATATAATCCACTGGTTGGAGAAGAAAATGCAAATAGCTACATATATGTATATATGAAGAAAGATAGATGATATTGCAGAATTTGGAAGAGAAAGAAGGGTTGGTTGGGGATCCTACTACATATATGTATATGTAATGCCTATGAGTATCAATCCTTGTGTATGTTTCGAAGAATGGTTCCAGAATACGATTTCATAGAATAAAAAGTGCAGGTGATTTACGTTATGGAAGAATAAAAGTATATGTTATTTACTAGTTAGATAGTAATTACCCCTATCTCTTTTTTTTCTAGCCCGCTGCATTTAGATGAATTCCCATATCAGTCCTTTTTCTATTTTGTCTGTGATTGTGAATTGAATGAAAGAGAAAGAATAGAATAGTTTCTAAACAAGGAAACGCAATGACTAAAAACGTATATATATATCTATTTACATAATTGACATAATTACATAAGGTAGAAAGGAAAAACGGTATATCGAAGTAGTTCTGACAATTCAGTAATATTCTGAATTCCATTTGGAGCTTTTAGCTACTTCGACCCGATATATTTTAGTGATAAAGATCAAAAAATAAAAAATAAGTGTAGTAAATAGTAAAAGTAGAAGTAGAAAAATAAGTAGATTAAATTCATTGGTTGGTTGTATCATTAACCATTTCTTTTTTTGGTGCGAGGAGCTTACCATGAATCCACTTATTTCTGCTGCTTCCGTTATTGCTGCTGGATTGGCTGTAGGGCTTGCTTCTATCGGACCTGGGGTTGGTCAAGGTACTGCTGCGGGCCAAGCCGTAGAAGGTATTGCGAGACAACCAGAAGCAGAGGGTAAAATACGAGGTACTTTATTGCTTAGCCTGGCTTTTATGGAAGCTTTAACAATTTATGGACTGGTCGTGGCATTAGCTCTTTTATTTGCAAATCCTTTTGTTTAATGTTTAATTTTATCGTAGAATAAAAATGTAAAAAAAAAAGAAGAATAAAAAAAGAACCATAACTAAGGAATTTGAGAATTCTCAAATTCCATTAAGAATAATAAGCGGAGTGATACAAAAAGAACTCTGTTCTTTGTTAGTCCTATCTATAAGGGGAGAGCTTATGAAAAATATAACCGATTCTTTTGTTTCCGTGGGGCACTGGCCATCCGCTGGGAGTTTCGAGTTTAATACCGATATTTTAGCAACAAATCCAATAAATCTAAGCGTAGTGCTGGGTGTATTGATTTTTTTTGGAAAGGGAGTGTGTGCGAGTTGTGTATTTCAAGAATAGGTTGGATTTCACCGGCTGCACTTTCTTTATATTTATGTATTCTTTTTTATAGCAGAAATAGGAACAAAGGGTGCACAATCTCGACGAATTACTTCGGAATTGGATTTCATTAAGAGATCATATGTAAGAACCATAGCATTTCGTGACTAATTGATAAATGAACTTTGATTCTCTTCTCTATCAACCAATAATGTTGAGGTCTTTTACATGGTTAAAGATAAATTGTTTGAAGTCCAGGCACAGCATAGTATGGTACTCTTTCTACCGCTACGTTAGTAACAAAAAGGTTTAAATAAAGATGATAAAAAAGGAATAATTGGGAATTTATCCGATGTAGAACACTCATATGGATAAAATTATTTGAACCATTAACTGGAAAGATGGGTATTTTCCCCTTTTTTTTTATCCACTGCCGAATCGACGACCTATGTATTGTATTTGTATAAAAAGTATAAAAAAGAGAATTTTTTGGATGAAAAAAATCGAAATCTCATTCTAATAATAATGAGAATGAAGTAATGAAGTTCAGAATTCTATTCAATTCTATATTCTTTCTATATTATCTATTAGTATTAGAATTTTGATCTAATTTATCATAGCATATAAAGAAGAAAGAATAAAATTATTTTTTATTTAAAATCTTTTTTTTTCTTTTTGGAAATAAGTTGTAAATAAAGAACAAATAAAGAAACAACTTTGCTGACAATTTGTTCTTTTTTGTCTGGTCTGAAGAGTCCTCCTAAGATTCTGATGTTAGATCAGTTTCGATATACGAACAGAAAAGAGAGGATAAGCTCATTTCGTTCAAAGATATGGGAATGCCCATCCATCAAAGAAAAGATAAAAGAAACAATTGAGCGTGAGAGCCAAATGAATCGAAAGATTCATGTTTGGTTCGGGAAGAGATATGATAGTTGTGAAATGAATGGAAAGATAATCTACTTTCATTAAATGATTTATTAGATAAGCGAAAACAGAGGATCTTGAGTATTATTCGAAATTCAGAAGAATTACGTAGAGGAGCCATTGAACAGCTCGAAAGAGCTCGGGTTAGATTACGGAAAGTGGAAATCGAAGCAGATGAGTATCGAACGAATGGATACTCCGAGATAGAACGAGAAAAAGTAAATTTAATTAATGCTACTTGCAATAGTTTGGAACGATTAGAAAATTACAAAAATGAAACTCTTTTTTTTGAAAAACAAAGAGCAATTAATCAGGTCCGACAACAAGTTTTGCAACAAGCCTTACAAAAAGCTCTAGGAACTTTGAATAGTTGTTTGAA